GAGACTCATAATTCCGAGTTTCATGTTACTTATACCAAGAGACATGTCAAATCCGGGGGCATCCTAATTCGATTGAATCGGGATGACAGTTTCTCGTTCTGCATTTGTAAAATCATAATTTTTATCAAATCACACATCGCAGTATACTAGGCCTTCTAATTCTTTAAGAGGCTTATCTAAAAGATTTGCGATATAACTAGGAAGACGTTTCAAATACCACACGTGGGTTACCGGGCATGCCAGTTTGATGTAGCCCATTTGATATCTTCGTATCCGCGCATCAACAAATTCGACCCCGCATTGTTCACAAAATTTCAGGTCGTCTTTTTCATTTCCAATTACTCGATAATTTCCACAAGCACAAATCCCGCTTTTTGTAGGTCCAAAAATTCTTTCACAAAATAATCCATCTTTTTCGGGTTTATTAGTTTTGTAATGAAAAGTGTAGGGTTTTGTCACCGCTCCAATAATTTCTCCACTAGGTAGGATTTTTTCGGCCCAAGCACTTATTTGTTGGGGAGAAACTGAGCCAATTTGAAGTTGTTGATGTTTATAGCGATCAATCATAGAAGAAAAATTCTGATTCATTTCGATTAAGCGTCCTTCCTATTAATCTGTAAGTTCTTCTCAGATACAAGGAAATGATTCAATTCCAGAGCCAAGGATCGTAGTTCTCGAACGAGCAATCGAAAAGATTCGGGAGCATCGCCGGGCTTAGGTAGTGGGCCTCCAATAATCGTAGTACCAAGTACTTCTTGGCGAGCTCTAATATGGTCAGATTTATAAGTAAGCATCTCTTGTAAAATATGAGCAACACCAAATCCCTCTAAAGCCCAAACTTCCATTTCTCCTACTCGTTGTCCCCCTTGCTTGGCCCTTCCGCGAAGGGGTTGTTGTGTAACAAGTGCATACTGTCCACTGCAACGTCCATGTATTTTATCCTCAACTTGATGAATTAATTTCAAAATATAAGGCTTTCCTATTATAACAGGTTGCTCAAAAGGATCCCCTGTTCTTCCATCAAATATTCTGCTTTTTCCCGGAGACTCGGGTTCAAAAACCCATGGATTCACTGTTTGCTTACTAGCTTCATATAATTCAGAAAAGACTAGTTTTCTCGAAGCCTCTTGTTCATATCTCTCATCAAAAGGTGCTATTCGATAATGTCTATCTAGCAACCCCCCCGCTAAACCGAGCGAACATTCAAATATCTGTCCTACATTCATTCGTGAAGGTACTCCTAATGGGTTGAAGACCATATCAACAGGTCTTCCATCTTGGAAATAAGGCATATCTTGTCTAGGAAAAATTTTTGAAACTATACCCTTATTTCCATGCCGTCCAGCTATTTTATCACCCACTTTTATTTCCCTTTTTTGTGAAATATATACACGAATAGTTTCTGGATTATAACTAGAACCCCTCATTTTATGGATCCATCTCACATCAATAACTCGGCCTCTCCCACCTATAGGCAGTTTTAGACAAGTTTCCTTTGAAGTAGATAACTGAATACCAAGTATGGCTCGTAATAATCGATCTTCCGGAGCATATGACGATTCTTTCGCCATCTGAGGGGTTAATTTACCTACTAAAATATCGTCCGCCTCCACCCAAGACCCCAACATCACAATCCCGTTTTTGTCTAAATTTCGGAGTAAATGGGCGTCGAGATGCGGTATTTCATTAGTGATTCGTTCAGGCCCGTGGCTTGTCACATAAGTCTGAATTTCATATTTCCTTATGTGAAAAGAAGTATAAATATCCTCATATACTAGACGCTCATTAATGAGTACTGCATCCTCAAAATTATAACCCTCCCACGGCATATAAGCTACTAATACATTTTTTCCCAAAGCAAGTTCTCCACCAATTGTAGCAGCACCGTCTGCTAAAATATGTCCCTTTTTAATCCATTTCCCTCGCGCAACCTGGGGTTTTTGATGCATACAAGTATTTTTGTTGGAACGTTGATATGTAACTAATGGAATAGTTAAGGTATTCCTATTGCCCGATAAAATAATCTTGTCAGTTTCGGTAGAAAGGATCTTTCCCCCATTTTCGGCTAGAGTGGGAACCCCGGAATCGAGAGCCGCTTGGCATTCCAACCCAGTTCCGACAATGCACTTTTCGGATCGAGAAAGGGTAACTGCTTGACGTTGCATATTAGAACTCATTAAAGCACGATTCGCATCATTATGCTCGATAAAAGGAATTAGGGCAACTCCAATAGAAAAATATTGGAAGGGAAAAATACTTCGAAAACGAACCTGTTCCCACTCAATAGTGAGGAATTCTTGGCGGTATCGCGCCGGAACAATCTGTTCTTCCTGATTACCTTGACTCAGTGCCAAAGAATTTCCTGCCGCTACCATATAGTATTCATCTTTACTTGGTGATAAGTAAAGCATCCGTACTTTTTTTGATCTCTGAGAGATTTCATAAAAAGGACTTTGAAGAGATCCCCCATGACCAATCTTCGCATGAATTGCTAAGGATCCAATAAGTCCAACATTGATTCCTTCGGATGTATCAATCGGGCAAATACGTCCATAGTAACTAGGATGGATATCTCGTACCCGAAAACTAGCAGTTCGACCAGTCAATCCTCCAGGGCCCAGATAACTTGCCTTTCTCCCATGAACTATTTGTGTCAATGGATTAGTTCGATCCAAAACTTGAGATAATGGATGTAATCCGAAAAAAGATTCATAAGTAGTTGTTAATATAGTTGAAGTTACCAAATTTTGAGGAATCGGTATCCATTTCTGTCTAATTGCCCCACACATCGTTCCTCTAACCATATTTTCTAAACGAACCAGAGCCAATCCGAATTGATCTTGTAAGAGATCTGATACAGAACGAACACGTTTATTTTTCAAATGATTCATATCATCAAGTATACCCATTCCGAACTTCATTCCAATCAAATGATCCGCGGCTGCCAATATATCTCTTGGTAACAAAAATGTATTGTTCAGGGGTATATCAAGATTCAGTCTACGGTTCATATTGCGTCGACCAATTCTTCCGAATTCACATCTTTGTCGAAAAAATTTCTTTTGTAATTCCTTGCATAAGGATTCAGAAAATAGCGGATCTCCCCCTACACAAACAAATTGTTGATAAAACTCCAAAATTGCATTTTCTTTTGACTTAATTTTTCTTTTCTCCTTATCATTCAAAAAATACAAAAAAATTTCAGGGTAAAAAACATTCTCTAGAATTTCTCGTAGACTCGAGCCCATAGCTGATGATAGAACTAGAATAGATATTTTCTGTTTCCTACTCACACGAGCCCATATCCTTCCTTTTCTATCAATTTCTAATTCTAATCTTCCTCCCCAATCTGATATTAAGGTGCCGGTATATATCGAAATTCCGTTATGGTCCAACTCTGACCGGTAATAGATACCTGGGCTTTGCAATATTTGATTGATCACAATTCTGTATATTCCATTTACTAGAGAAGTTCCCAGGGAATTCATTAGAGGAATGTTTCCAAGAAAAATGGTTTGTTCTTGCATATCTCTACAGGTTTTCCAAATTAATCCCGCAGATACATAGAATTCAGAAGAATATGTGAGTGATTCATCTACAGCGTCTCTTTCTTTTATTAAAGGTTCGACCAATTGATAGGTTTCCACAAATAATTGAAATTCAATTTCGTGATCTGTATCTTCTATTTTTGGAAACTTATAAAGTTCTTCTGTTAAGCCCCGATCAAGAAACCTACAAAAACCTTCAAATTGTATCTGATTAAATCCGGGTATTGTAGACATTTCTTCAGCTCCACTCCCAAACATTTTTTTAACTTCCTTTTTATTTTGATAGCAAGAAATCCCACTTTTTGCTCATTCTTCATCAAATCATATGGATGAATATAGCAATGATGGAGTTTCGATTCTGTTTACTGAATCACATGAAATTTTACCTATCGAAATTTGTACCAAATAGAAACAGAAAGGAATAAAAAAATTCCACTTATATTTAGTGTGTTTTGTATACAATATCAAAACAAAAAAGGATTTTATTTCTAATATGATTATGATATTCCGTATTACAAACAAATCGAATGATATAAATATCAAAATATTTAGGATTGGGTATTTGATCTGTTCAATGAGATAAAGACATAATAATCGTCAAAAATAGATAATTTCATTTTTTAGCATTTCCTTTTTTTAGCATTTCCCTTTTTTGTGGGGTCAATTTTTGAAAAAAGAATTCGCAGAGAAGCGAGACACCTTTACCTAGTTTTTTTATCGAATTCATAGAAGATGGGAGTGTAAAAAACGGTAAGATAAAAAAGACTTTTATCTATTCAATCTATTCAAGAAAAATAGTCAAAAGTGAAACACGAAAATTGGGTGAAAATTCCCTGTAAATAGAAAGCTAATAGAAAGATAATACACCTGATTAAATAATATCTGTAGTAACAATGTCATTTATATTATGGGGTTTACATATAGCTATAATAGTTCTCATAATAAAAAACGATTACTCTCATTAAGTAAACACAAATAAAACATAGGTTGTTGTAGATTTACATTCAAGAATCGGTCCTGAATTAACAATCAATAGTTAAGGGTTCAAATTGGTCGTAACTTTTTGGTTTTGTAGTTGAAAAACATATTTAGTTTATTTTTCACTAGTTCACTAGAAAGAGGAAATTTTGTCATCTATTTTGTATCATTTTGGTGGCATGGCCGAGCGGTAAGGCGGGGGACTGCAAATCCTTTTTCCCCAGTTCAAATCTGGGTGTCGCCTGATCTGATAAACAAAAGAATCGAAATACTTTCTTATGTTTTGATAACTTGTTAGGTTTTTTTCCAAACGAAGCAAGCGGAGTAAAAAGACTCTGGATACTTGCTTGATTCTAAGTATCTGTGTGGTTATGTTCTATAAAAAGCCCTCCATTAGGGTTTTAATGATACATTTTAGTTGTCAAAAAAGGGAACTTTTTATATGATACTACCTTCACAACTAATGTAGTGTCTACTAGCTGAGTCTTGAATTAGATTGGAGTTGAAATAGAATTCAACCCTTCGTTACGGAACGAGTCGAAAATACTTTGTATACATACGCATGAAAGTTTCTGAATACTTTGGCATTCAATCAAGAATAATTTGGTTGAATGGATAATTAGATTTTACTATCTAAATAGATAGATAGATTTTCCTTTTAGTTACTTTGCGACTTATTTCTATATAAAGATAAAGATTCAAGTTCAAAATGAAAGTATAAAAATGAATTTCTACTTTTCAATAAGCCCGAGTCAAGAACAGCCTAATATGTCAAGAACAGCCTAATATGTCTTAGATTTTTTCATAGGTCAAATGATTTATTTATATCAAATAAAAAATAAATCAAAAAGGGATATTCAATATAGAACGATCGATCTTGATTCTATAATAGATAGATTTTTTTTATTTAATGAAAGGGGGCAAAATAAAAGATGGGTCTTCGTGTTCTGAGATGTTATTAGCATTGCCTTTGTTACTTCTGCTACTTCAAAGAAGGTTTCTGCGTCTTTTTTTGCTTATGCTTAATGTTTTACGATTACAGTAGAAATCGTATAATTAGAACAACTGTTCTAATTGGATTATATAATCCATGGTGTTGGATGAGAATCCCCTTTTGACTATGCTAGAGAAATTCGACTATTATTAGTGAACCATAATTGAATAATTCCTTCATAGAGGTCGAGGACAAAACTCACATGGATATAGTAAGTCTCGCTTGGGCTGCGTTAATGGTAGTCTTTACATTTTCCCTTTCACTCGTAGTATGGGGAAGAAGTGGACTCTAGAAGGACTACGTAGGAATCAAAAATTGTATCAATTTTTTTAGATCGTTCTGTTCTCCAAATACTTTCTTTTTAATTTCACTTGAAAATAGTTTTATTTAGAAATCCGAAGAAGTTCCCAGAAAACTCTGGCAACAGTTCAATCAATTACTTCTTTGTGGGAATGCTAAGAATAAGATTTGTTGATTTTATTCTATTATAAACCACCCCCCTTTTTCCTTCATTGATTTGAATCTTTGTTTGAAGGGATATCGGAATTTCTAGTAAAAAAAAAATAATCAATCTAGGAAATAAATTCGGAAGAGTAAAAGCTGTCGTTGGGTTTATTTCAGATTTATTGGAATTAACATAAATAAAATAGAAATAGATGGTTCAAAGAAATAAAATTAAGAGATAAGACTACGGACATTAGATATGTAATTGCTATCTAGCTATCAATATATATGAAGAGACTAGTGTCAAGTGATATATATTAAAATAACCTGTAGCTTGCATACAAGAAACTTTCTTTTCTATAATACAAATACTAGATAGCATGGTAGAAATTTTTTTTACCATGCTATCTAATCTAGCAGCTCATCGAATACTGCTGAATAGCGTTTGATCATTTTAGTTAAAACACGAAATTTGAATCCTTTTGATTTTATTTCTTCTCTTCAATCGTTGATAAGACCTGAAAAGTAACAAGTTTTTTTTTATTTTAATTAATCACTTTGACTTATTGTTTTTACATATATTATAAGTAAAAAAGCTGTAGGGACTAGAATGAACAATGCTGTAGCAATAAATGCGAGAATATTTACTTCCATAATTTTGTTATTTCATTTTTATTTAATTCGCTATGACTCGGGATTTAATCCCATAGAGATGATAAATCTTTTATTATTAAATTCACTGGAATTAATACGAATTCCACTTCATGTAATCGAATAGGATGAATATCATGACTAAGAATATCTGACAAATGGATTCATCGTCAAGAATCGTCAAGAATTGAATAGTATAACACGGGAAGATCCTTCCTACAATACCGAAACTTAATTTCAACAAAAATTCCTGATACAATCAAAAAAAACTTTCACTTTATTTTTTTTGATTCCTTTATTTTCTCTAAACTAGTGCTCGCCTTGTACACTCATTCGATGATACTTCATCAAATCGCCCTGCCTTTGGTTTTAAACAAACAATATAAGAAATGAAAAAAAAAAGAAAAAGAATTCTTGGTGGAAATGAAATTATACTATTTGTATCCCCTTTCATATAAAAAAAAAGAATGAATTGCTGTATTTTTTTAGTGGATTTAGATCCATCGGGACTGACGGGGCTCGAACCCGCAGCTTCCGCCTTGACAGGGCGGTGCTCTGACCAATTGAACTACAATCCCATAATCCAAATCTTTTCATGATTTACAAATCAATTAGATGCTCAATCTTTCAAGAAAAAATTGACTTTTTTTTTATTTCCTATTTTTTTACACTTGCAGATCTTGATATGAATCTAGATCATTATCTATAGCAAACTTTGTCGGAAAAAAGAAATATCCATATCCCATATCATTAAAGATAAGATATATTACTTTTTTTATTTAAATCTAAAAATTTGACGTTTTTTCTATTGAAATCGAACATTTCTGACGAACAATAAACGGGTAATATCGCGGACCGGAGAATTATTGGGCCGAGCTGGATTTG